CTCCCGCAGATATTTGTCTTTCTAACCACACAATTACCAGCACTCCTATTATGATTCCAAATACAGGAGTAAAAATAGGAATAAGTAACCATATGAGCCCATAAACCTCTTTTAAGGATTCCGATCTGGAAAAAGAATTGATAGCTTGTACTTTTATCGTATCAATTATCATTTCAACGATCAACTTCTCCCATAATAATATCTATACTACCTAGTATTGTCATAATATCGGCCAATTTCATTTTTTTAACTAGCTGAGGAAGAATTTGCAAATTGATAAAACCAGGTGGACGAATTTTCCATCTCCAGGGAAAAACACTCCGATCTCCTACCAGAAAAATTCCCAATTCCCCCTTGGGGGCTTCTACTCTCACATAAAGTTCTTGTTTAGACAATTCAAAAGTGGGCGAAGGTTTCTTACTAATGAATCGATAATCAAAATCATTCCATTCAGAATCCTTTGTTTTATCAAAACGCCGTACCTCTAAATTCTCATAGGGCCCTCCGGGAATTCCTTCCAGGGCTTGTTGAATAATTTTGATGGATTCCACCATTTCACCGATTCGGACTAAATAACGGGCTAGTGAATCTCCCTCTTTTTGCCATTGTACTTCCCAATCAAATTCGTCGTAAGACTCATAATGATCAATTTTACGAAGATCCCACGGAATTCCGGAAGCTCGTAGCATTGGTCCCGATAAACCCCAATTTATTGCTTCCTCTCCACTAATAATACCCACCCCTTCAACTCGTTCCAAAAAAATAGGATTACGCGTAATAAGCTTTTGATATTCAGTAACCCCTGTTAAAAAATAATCACAGAAATCCAAGCATTTATCTATCCAGCCATAAGGTAGATCAGCAGCCACCCCTCCGATACGGAAATAATTATGCATCATTCGCATACCTGTGGAAGATTCGAATAGGTCATATATCAATTCCCTCTCTCGGAAAATATAGAAGAAAGGGGTCTGCGCACCGATATCTGCCATAAAAGGGCCAAGCCATAACAAATGAGAAGCTATACGACTCAGTTCTAGCATAATTACTCTAATATAGCTCGCTCTTTTCGGTACTTGGATATTTCCCAACTGTTCTGGTCCATTTACCGTTATTGCCTCTGTAAACATAGTAGCTAAATAATCCCAACGTGTTACATAAGGAAGATATTGTATAATTGTTCGATTTTCCGCAATTTTTTCCATTCCTCTGTGTAAATAACCCAATACGGGTTCACAGTCAATAACATTTTCCCCATCTAGAGTAATGATGAGTCGAAGAACACCGTGCATTGATGGGTGTTGAGGACCCATATTGACTATCATGAGGTCTTTTCTTGTAGTCGGTACAGTCATATATTTTTTCCCCGATTCATTATTCCACGAATTGCTGAAAACCAAATGAAGTTCATTAAAAATAATAATTAATATTTATAATTATTATAATATAATAATTATAAATATTATTATAAAAATAAAAAAAAAAAATGAACTTAACGAGTTTTTGGCTCCCGAATATCCAATTGACTAATTAATTCTTTATAGCGTACTCTATTTTTATTTGACAAATAAGCCAGGAGTCGTTGACGTTTTCCCAGAATTTTGCGTAGACCTCTCTGAGATAAATAGTCTTTTCTGTGCAATTCCAAATGGGAAGTAAGTCTACGTATCTTATTGGTGAAACTGAATACTTGAAATTCAACAGACCCCCTATTTTCGTTTTTTTCTTCTTGCGAAATAACTGAAATGAATAAATTTTTAACCATAACAAAAAATTCTGCGTCCCTTTTTCTTTATTTACATTACAAATATAGATTTTACTAATCAGTAATAATAATGCCAGTCATTTTAATTTGTTATACACAATAATCGGGATTTATTCGTATACTTCTTTTTTTTTAATTCACTTAATTTTAATTGATAATCTTCTTTAACATTTTTTTTTTCAATTTTATTCAAATATAGATAAAAAATTTCTAACCTACAAAAGAGAAGAATTTTGACCTAAGATAAGAAGATTATGACGACTCATTACTTACTAGATAGAATTGCTAAGATCAAGGTCAGGTAATCAGTATCATGTACCATAATCTAATATAACAACATAAGGCTGTATATATTTGTTTGTGTTCATATACCATGTCAGAGATGCCGCTTGATCCATGTAATGTAAATGTATCATCAACTAATTATCAATCGTGGATACATATGTATCCTTGACATAACGAAACGACTACCATTATTGGTATCAAACCAATAGCGATTCATACAAGCAAAATCTTCGAATCGATAATTTGGCCAAAGAAATAATTTGAACTTAATAAATCGATTTGTATCTACATCAAGATGCTTATCCTCATAAAAAAATTGACCGCAGCGCTTTACATTATTCCCATTGCAAAATACTTGATTTCTATCCCCAACATTGACATTTCTTGAATTGAAACAAATGAGAATTCTCAATTCTCTACGACGTCTAGGAGATAAAAAATTATCAGGAAGACCATTCTTATCAACATTTCTTTTTTCTTGGTATCTTCGATTAGTTTGGCGCTTACTCTTATGCACCCGTGAAATAGCTATGGTTTGGTACATGATAAATTGTCCGTCCCATTTTATGGATAGCCGAGCTGGTTCAATAATCAATAGTCCCCTTTTTATCAATTTTGTAAGAGTTGTAGACTTCGGAATCAGCATTACATCCAAACTTATTTCGTCCCTTTGAATAGAGGATATAGCAATTTCCTTTGGATTTCTCAATCTAAGGAGTAGGCAATATACCTTGATATTATTTAGTATTTTTTGATTAAAAGCATTATCCCATTTCAATTGAAAAAGAAAATATCTTTTCAGGAAGAAATCTAGTTCCGCTCCTATCATGGATTTATTTTTATTTTTGCTTTTTTGAATGTATGATCCCCGATAATCTTCTTTAACATTTTTTTTTTTTTTCGATGGATCAGATCCAATATTTTTGTTATTTTTTTCATATGATCCAAGATCTCCTTGGACTGGCTGTTGTTTTTCTTCTTGATTTTGATTCTCAAATTCAAGAGATTTTTTTGGATTATATAATCTATCTTTTTTTTTCTTTTCGTTGATATTTTTACTAATGGTTTTATTTATATTAAATTTAAAAAGAAGTAAATTGATTGGTATGATCCACGGTTGAATCTTATATGTATTATAAAGTGACACAAATTCTGGTAAAAACCAAAGTTCTAGATTTGATATCGGACAATTTAGGATTTCTTCATTCATTCCCATCCAGTCCAAAAATGTTTTTGTTTGATTGGTTGGGCAGATTTGTTTATGAATCGGGGCATTCATAAACACTTTCTTATCCATTTTTTCAATTTTTTCAATTATTTGATAATAATTAGTCCGAGTCTTAGTATTTTTATTAATGTTGGCGCTGTCCCCGATATCTCTATTTCTCCATTCCTCAATATCGATCTTTTTTCTAAGACAAAAATTAAAAGTTCTCCAATCAAAATATTTTCTATCCGGATTTTTATCCCTATCAATAATAGAATCTTCTGGTAGATAGTTTCCAAGATCTATATCTTTCGGCAAATAAAAAAGTTCGGGATTATAATTATTGTAATTATAGGAAATCCTTTTTGCCTCGTTTACTTGGAATGGCGACCCATAAATATATGAACCTTTCTTATCTTCATAATTCAGATATTTATTTGATAAAAGATCATATTTGTAGTTTTTTAATTTATCTTTTTGGTTCGGTAATGAATTTACTGCATATGAAAAATTTTTTTCTTTCTTGTAATGAATTAATCGGTCTTTTTCATATGAATAAAAATTGGTTGAGTTTTTATTTTGAACCAAAAAATTTTGATTGATTCTATTCCGCCAATTTTTCGGTACTAATCTAGACCATCTAGTCTGAGATAAATTGTATTTATAGTGATCATTACCCATTAACCAGCTTTTCCATTCATTCATTTTAAAACCGCTAAGTTTATTATACCTTGATTCGGAATGAAATATTCCGTGTGTTCCAAAAAAATCTTTTTTTATTCTATCCTTAATAAAAGGAATTGTTCCGTGATATTGAAATAAAAATTTCAAGTAATGCTTGTTGATAACTTGGGCTTGTGATAATTTGTAAAATACATATGCCTGTGACAACGAAGAAAGGTCACAAAAAATCTGCGAATTTTTTTTTCTAATATTAGAAAAAAACTTTTTTATAGTCGAAATAAAATAAATTTTATTTTTATCACTATAAAATCCTTTTTTATTTGTTTCATCATTGGAATTATCCGTTATTTTGTTTTTTAATTGAAGTAAAATTTTTACATGTATTCTGGGAATATTAATGATACGTAAAAAAATATCTTTGTATATCCTTTCAATAAACAAATAAAAAAAATAGTGATATTTGCGCATTAGTCGAGCACTTCTTCTTTTTAATATCTGCCAAATCTTTTTTGGCGATTCAAATCTTTTATCATCACAATTTGTTTCGTTAGGACTAATGTTTATATACGTAGTTATAAATATATTTTTTTTTTCTTTTGTTATTTTTTCGATTTGATTTCTGATTGTATTTGTCTTATCAGCCAGATCTTTCATCTTTTTTTCTGTCAGTGAATAATTTGTCCAATCCGCAGATCTAATTCGAATGGACGATTCATGATTTATATGATTACTTATTAGTGATTTTTTTTTTTTTGTATTCGATTCATATACTTCCCTCAATCCAAATAATGGAATTAGACTTACTTTTTTAAGTTCTTTCATTATTATTTTTATAAATCGAACTATTTTTCTAACCCATCTTGTTTTTTCTTTTGATACTTTTCGAAACCATTTTGCTCTTTCGTTTATAATTTTTAGGGCTAGAAAACGTTTTTTTTTCACTTTTAAAAGTCTTTTTTCAAGTTGTTTCCAAATGGGTTCAAAAAAGGAAGGTAGTTGTCGGGGAGAACCAAAAGGTAATTCAGCTTCCATTCCCCAAACTGTTAAAAAACAAAAATT